AACTTCTTACTAGGAATCTCCATTAGAAATGCATTTTCTAGCATTTGAGTCCTTATCACTGAAGGATTTCGCCGTACACTTGAAAGATAACTCAGAAACTCGAAGGAATGATTGGAAAATTGGTTTATATGAATTCTATCTGCTTGAGACCACAAGTAAAAATAACATTGCCACAAAATGACAATGTGATATTTCCATTTATTCATCAGAAGAAAACTTCCCCTTGAAGCCAGAATGGATTTTCCTTGATATCTGACATAATGCATGTCAGGATCCTTGAAGAACCATAGGATATTCTGGAAATCTTTACGAAACACTCCTAGAGGATGTTCTATTTTTCCATAGAAATAGGTTCGCTCAAGAAGGTTTCCAAAAGATGTTGATCGTAAATACAAAGATTGTTTACGGAGAAACATGAATAGGGATTCCCATTCATATACATGAGAATTATATAGGAACAAGAAGAATCTTTGATTCTCTTTTGAAAAAAAAGAGATAGATTTCGTTTTAGTAATCAGACTAGCCCAATTACGAGACTCGTAGAGAAAGAGTCGGAATAAATGTAAAGAGGGGGCATCTTGTATCCAACAGCGGAGATTTTGAACCAAGATTTCCAGATGAATGGGGTAGGGTATTAGTATCTCTGATACATTATTTAAATGGTATAATTTATCCTCTAAAAAGGAAAATGTTGAATGAATTGAGCGGAAATTCTGATATTTTTGTAGATCTTTCCCTTCTTGAGAAGACACTAATCGCAGTGAGAATTTCATTTCCAAAATGACTGAAAATCCGGCGGATACCATTTGATAATAATTTTTTTTTGTAAAAACATTAGCCGAAATAATCAACAACTTCTGTTGATACATTCGAGTAATTAAACGTTTCACAAGCAGTGAACTGGATTTATTGTCATAACCTACATTTTCCACGGGTTCGTAAGGACTGGATCCCTTTAAACCATAATCATGCGCAAGTGCATAAAGAGACTCCTGAAAAAGAAGTGGATAGAGGAAGTCTTGTTGCTGTGATCTCTCCATTTCTAAATATCCTTGTAATTCCTTCATTTGAAATTTGCTTTGAAACAAAGGCAAAGGGTTTATTGGGTTAGCAAATGATACATAGTACGATACAGCCAAAACAGGGTATATAGTAAGAAAATAGAAAATAAAATACCTCGGTGACAACAGATAAGCTAATCAATGGATCCTCTCTTTTTCCACCCAATTGGTTTATGTTCGTTATAGAATACCGAGATGGTTCGAAATCCTTTATTGGTGCAACCCGATCGCTCTTTTGACTTTGGAATAATTTATTTTTATCAATATACCGTTTCTGATACACATGAGTCTCCACTCCATACAGAATCTAATGGAGGTAAAAATAGTTAGGATTCATAAAAAAAAATGAGTAATCCACTTATGGGAGAACCTTTTCCCGCACCAGGCACTAATCCATTTTTAACATCTAATTAGATCGGGTAATAATTCGAATTCAGAACAGAAGCTCGTTGCTTTTTGCTTCCCTATAATTGGAACCAGAAGGCTCTATCCATTTATTCAATCGACCCAACCGTGAATTTCGTTTGTCCCGCTACAAGAATCATACAAAAACTAGATTTTGTACCGATCCGTTAAGAATCAAATAGTCTCAGAGGTTTACATTGATACGACATGCTGCTTTTTCCACTCACCCCGTTTCAGGATCAGTCGTGGTCTTACAAACTCTACCAATGGTATGTATGAATCCGTTGCTTCATCCAAATGTGTAAAAGATTCTAGGCGCACTTAAAAGCCGAGTACTCTACCGTTGAGTTAGCAACCCGAATAAGGGAATTCGGTTCTGTAGATACGAGCGCAATCAAACAAAAGAATAAAGAGATTGGATTGCACGACCACATCAACAAACAACCAAATCTAAAAAAAGAATTTTCTGATCGATTAGAAACCTAAAACGGAAAAAACAAAAATCAAATGAAAATCGAATAAATTACCCGGTAACTATAGAAAATAGATAGATCTCTTTCCGTTTCAGAAGAGACCTTTTGTGCCACAGCGAATCCAAGGAACACAGCATTTGCATGAAGACAAGTAAAAACCAAATAGAATTGGATCCTAGATCTATTTATCCATGATCTAATCATATTGAATCAATACACTATTGTCAACATGCCAATATCAAGGTTGCAACTACCAAAACGGAATCAAACCATGCCCCGTAACTAAGATTCTTGATTATCTAAGTCAATTCGAAAGCTAAGAAAAGGAAGAATCGAAAGCTAAGAAAAGGAAGAATAAGAACGCAAAATGCTAAAATACGCACAGAGAGAGGATAGGACAAGCCCTCCTTTCCCTACTTTCATTTTCATTCGTTTAATTAACCCGAAGTTCATTAAATAGCTCTTTTTTTATTTTGAAATATCGTGAACAATTCCTGTGGGTTGAGCTTTCATAGCTCTATAAAATTCTGAAAGTCAATTCATTAGACTAGTCTGAGCGTA